TCGGTAATAGAAGAAAAAAATCAAGAGCTTCGAGCCAATAAAGACTAAGAAGGTTGACTCAAGAATAAATTTGATTGTGAGCTCTGTTGTAGAAGTCTGACCTAATCATTAAATACGAAGCGGTGGGAACGATGAAACCTGTGAATACACAAGATTTTATTGAACAACTGAATCTTACTGATTCACTCGTTGGGATGGCGAAATGAACCGGAAATCTATTCATCTATTCTGAGAAGTCACGAACAAGTGCTACGGCTTAAATAGAGATGGGAAGAGTAAATATTCGCCCGCGAAAATATTTTCTTTTTTGAATTAGTAAACTTGGATTTGGATAATGGACAAAAGAAAATAAAGATTTATTAACTTAAACACGGTTTAAAAACTCTTTTTTATAAAAACATTAGAATATCTATTCAAACGAATTAAAATAAAATTTTGAATCGTGAGGAGCTGTATGAGAAGAAATTCTCACGTCCAGTTCTGTAGTAGAGATGGAATTCCGAAAAAACAAAACCATCAACTATAACCCCAAAAGAACTAGATTCCGTAAACAACATAGAGGAAGAATGAAGGGAATATCTTATCGAGGTAATCATATTTGTTTCGGTAAATATGCGCTTCAAGCACTTGAACCTGCTTGGATCACATCTAGACAAATCGAAGCAGGTCGACGGGCAATGACACGAAATGTGCGCCGTGGTGGAAAAATATGGGTACGTATATTTCCAGATAAACCAGTTACAGTAAGACCGGCTGAAACACGTATGGGTTCGGGAAAAGGATCCCCTGAATATTGGGTGACTGTTGTTAAACCGGGACGAATACTATACGAAATGGGTGGAGTAACCGAAAATATAGCCAGACAGGCTATTTTAATAGCAGCATCCAAAATGCCTATACGGACTCAATTTATCATTTCGGGATAAAACTGTAGAACCAACGGAAACAAGTCTTGGGATGAAACAAAACCACGGGTTTCTTTTTTTAGACAAACAATATTTCTTTTATTTTCTTCATCCTTTGTGCATTGAAAGAACAGACTAAATATTTGATATGATTCAACCCCAGACCCATTTAAATGTAGCGGATAACAGCGGGGCTCGAGAATTGATGTGTATTCGAATCATAGGAGCTAGTAATCGTCGATATGCTCATATTGGTGACGTTATTGTTGCTGTGATCAAAGAAGCAGTACCAAATATGCCCCTAGAAAAATCAGAAGTAGTCAGGGCTATAATTGTTCGTACCTGTAAAGAACTTAAACGTGACAGTGGTATGATAATACGATATGATGACAATGCTGCAGTTGTGATTGATCAAGAAGGAAATCCAAAAGGAACTCGAATTTTTGGTGCAATCCCCCGGGAATTGAGACAATTAAATTTGACTAAAATCGTTTCATTAGCTCCCGAAGTATTATAAAAAAAAATGAAATCTTGAGGTATTTGAAAAAAAAAAAGATTAAGAACTAGATTAATTCGTAGGTTGTGTCTCACGCATATATCTTGAAAAATTCATATTCATAAACCAATCAAAAAAAACATGTTGATTATATCCAATTTTGAGGCACCAATAATTTTAGTTTATCATGGGTAGAGACACTATTGCTGAGATAATAACCTCTATACGAAATGCTGATATGGATAGAAAAAGAGTTGTTCGCATAGCATCTACTAATATTAGTAAAAATATTGTTAAAATACTTCTCCGAGAAGGTTTTATCGAAAACGTCAGAAAACACCGAGAAAAAAACAAATATTTTTTGGTTTTAACGCTGCGACCTAGAAAGAATAGTAAAAGACCCTATAGAAATTTTTTAAATTTAAAACAGATCAGTCGACCCGGTCTACAAATCTATTCTCACTCTCAACGAATTCCTAGAATTTTAGGCGGGATGGGAATTGTAATTCTTTCGACCTCAAGAGGTATAATGATAGACCGTGAGGCTCGACTAGAAGGAATCGGCGGAGAAATTTTGTGTTATATATGGTAATCCTTTTAATAATAATAGCGAAATCAGATCCAATCTATTCTCACTCTCAACGAATTCCTAGAATTTTAGGCGGGATGGGAATTGTAATTCTTTTTATTGTTTCTCCTTCATTAGTTCAGAGGCTTGACCTGGAATGAAAGAACAAAAATGGATACATGAAGGTTTAATTACCGAATCGCTCCCCAACGGCATGTTCCGGGTTCGATTAGATAATGAAGATCTGATTCTAGGTTATGTTTCAGGAAAGATCCGGCGTAGTTTTATACGGATACTGCCGGGAGATAAAGTAAAAATTGAAGTAAGTCGTTACGATTCAACCAGAGGCCGTATAATTTATCGATTACGAAACAAGGATTCTAAATAGTAGGTGGTTTTTATTCAATACGATGCGAGATGAAAAATTTCAAGAAACGTATTTTCTACCAATGAACTAGATATAGATTTCGAATTAAGTTAAGATAAGGAATAACAAATATGAAAATAAGAGCTTCCGTTCGTAAAATTTGT